AATCCTTGTTTCGAAGTCGATAAATTATACGTCCTCTGGTCGAATCATAACGACTTACTTCAATTTTTACTTTATCCCCCGGCAGTATCCGTATAAAACTACGTCGGATCTTTCCTGAAACATAACCTAGAATCACATTTTCATTATCTAACCGAACTCGAAACATACCATTTGGAAGTGATTCAGTAATTAAACCCTCATGAATCCATTTTTGTTCTTTCATTTCAGGTAAATCCCTCTTGAAGTATCAACTAATGGAGAAGAAACGATATTAGACAACCCCGCGCCCTTTCTTTTTTTTATAAATAGGAAGAGCTTTAGAATGCCATTTGCATATAAAAATAAAAGGGTTACCATATATAACACAAAATTTCGCCCCCAATTCCTTCGAGTCGAGCCTCCCGATCTGTGATTATCCCTCGAGAAGTAGAAAGAATTACAATACCCATCCCGCCTAAAATTCGAGGAATTCGTTGAGAGTTAGAATAGATTCTTAGGCCGGTTCGACTGATCCGTTTTAAATTTAAAAAATTTCTATAAAGTCTTTTCCTATTCCTTCTCTGGTGCAGTGTTAAAACCAAAAAAATTTTCTCTTTTTCTCGATGTTTTCTGACATTTTCGATAAAACCTTCCCGGAAAAGTATTTGAACAATATTTTCGGCAATATTAGTAGATTCTACGCGAACAATTCTTTTTTTATCCATATCCGCATTTCGTATCGAGGTTATTATCTCGGCAATAGTGTCTCTACCCATGGTGGACGAAAATTATTGGTGTCTCAAAATTTGATATAATCAACATGTTTTTCTTTTTTTTCTTGGTTATGAATAGGAATTTTTACTAAAGGTATATGCATAACACCCAATCTATGAATTAATCTAGTTCTTAATCGATTTCTTTAAAATACGCCAAAGAAAAGATTCCATAATCTAATTTTTAGATTTTTATAATACCTCAGGAGCTAATGAAACTATTTTAGTAAAGTTGAATTGTCTCAATTCCCGGGTGAGTGCACCAAAAATTCGAGTTCCTTTTGGATTGCCTTCTTGATCAATCACAACGGCAGCGTTGTCATCATATCTTATCATCATACCATTGGCACGTTTAAGTTCTTTACGGGTACGAACAATTACAGCTCTGACTACTTCTGATTTTTTTAAGGGCATATTAGGTACTGCTTCTTTGATAACAGCAACAATAATGTCACCAATATGAGCATATCGCCGATTGTTAGCTCCTAGGATTCTAATACACATCAATTCTCGAGCCCCGCTGTTATCTGCGACATTTAAATGGGTCTGGGGTTGAATCATATCAAATTTTTAGTCTATTCTTCCAATGCAAAGGATGAAGAAAATAAAAGAAATATTCTTTGTTCAAAAAAACCCGCTTATCCCCAACGAATAAATTGAGTTCGTGTAGGCATTTTAGATCCTGCTAGTAAAATGGCCCTTCTAGCTATAGTTTCGGTTACCCCTCCCATTTCATATAGTATTCTACCAGGTTTCACAACAGCTACCCAATACTCGGGAGATCCTTTCCCCGAACCCATGCGTGTTTCCGCAGGTCGTACTGTAACTGGTTTGTCTGGAAATATACGGACCCAAATTTTTCCACCACGGCGTGCATTTCGTGTGATTGCTCGCCGCCCTGCTTCGATTTGTCTAGATGTGATCCAAGCAGGTTCAAGTGCCTGAAGCGCATATTTACCAAAACAAATATGATTCCCTCGATAAGACAGTCCCTTCATTCTTCCTCTATGTTGTTTACGGAATCTAGTTCTTTTGGGGTTATAGTTGATGGTTGTTTTTGAATTCCATCTCTACTACAGAACTGGATGTGAGAATTTCTTCTCATGCAGCTCCTCGCGAATACGACTAAAAATCAAGGATTAAAAATTTAAATTCTATTAAATAGATATCAAAACATTTTTCGAAAATATTTTAATAGTTGTAACGTCATAATCTTTATCCAAGTTTACTAATTCGACAAAAAAAAAAAAAGTTCTCGCGGGCGAATATTTACTCGTGCAATTTTCGTAGCACTTGTTTGTAACTTCTGAAAATAGATGAATTTTTTGTGGTGTATTTCGCCATCCTGACTGGTGAATCAGTAAGATTCAGTGAAAATCGTTTGTATTCAAAGGTTCCATCGTTCCCACCGCTTCGTACTTAATTTAATGATTAGGTCATAATTCTACAACGGAGCTCATAATCCAATTCAATTTTGAGTCAATCCCCTTAGTCTTTATTGGCTCGAAGCTCTTGAGTATTTCTTCGTTAAGAAATATTTTTCATATTAGATCAGAGTATTTATGCTTTAATACATTGTTTTTTATGAGATGCCTTCTACATCTTACTTCTAAACCTTACATATTAATATTTCATATTGGAATTTTATATCATTGATATTGTTTTTTCTTTCTTTCTCTCATTCTTCCAGTTATCCTCACATTGCTTCTTTAGTTTTCTTTCAATTTAATCTTAGAATTAAAGTTTTTTTTTTTCAGTTGCTTCAAAGATATGACAGATTCGTCATATCTTGACTGGTTCTTTAGATCGAGATAATACGAAGTAATGGGTTGATTTTTATACTACTGGGTTGGTTCCTAACCCTAAAAAAACCAACGAGTCACACACTAAGCATGGCAATTATATCAAAAAGAGGTTAATTTTATTTTTATTCAAACCCATAGAATTAAAAATGACTTCGAGTGGCTCGAAAAAGCAAAAGAATGAACGAATCTCTCCTTTTTTCTTCAATCCATCGAGATAAAAAAAACAACGATATAAAGAAAAACCTATTTTATTATTATTCAATAAAAATCCAAATTTTTATGCCTAATACCCCATAGATAGTTCGAACTTTATAAGAACAATAATCAATTTGAGCTCGAATGGTTTGTAGGGGAACCCTCCCCTCTCTGATCCACTCGACACGTGCAATTTCTTTTCCGTCGATACGACCTGAAATTTGTATTTGAATTCCTTTTGTCTCTGCTTGTTCAGTTAATTCAATAGCCTTTTTAATCGCTTTTCGAAACGAAACCCGATTCTTTAATTGTCCGGCTATAAATTCTGCAAGAATAGTCGGATTTCTGTAAGGTTTTGCAATTCTTGTAATAGAAATGTTAAGTTTTCGGTTTTCATAATGAAATTCCTTTTGTAGATTCATCTGTAATTCTTCTATTCCTTTCGGACGACTTTCGATTAAGAACTTGGGGAATCCCATAAAGATTCTGACCTGGATCAAATCCATTCTTTTTTGAATCTCTATGCGGGTAATTCCCTCGGTGTCATAGGATATTCTTATATTCTTTTGTATATAATTTTTTATAAAATATCTTATTTTTTTATCTTCTTGTAAACCCTCGGAATAATTTTTTGGTTGTGCAAACCAAAGGGAATGATGACTTTGAGTTGTACCAAGTCTGAAACCAAGTGGATTTATTTTTTGTCCCATACTACCCCATTACTATATACATCATGATCTACCATAGTTGCCCTTTTTTATTTTAAAGGATACATCTCTTCATATTCATCTAAAGATATATCTTTCACTACAATAGTTATATGACATGAAGTTCTTTTTATTGCATAACTACGCCCCTTAGCCCGAGGTTTTAATTTCTTGGCGGTACGACCTTTGTTAACCTCAGCTTTACTAATTACTAAATTTATTTTTTCGGAACCCAGAGTGAACCGTGCGTTCGATGCTGCGGAATAAAGCAATTGTAAGACGGGATAAGATGCTCTATAGGACATGAGTTCGAGTATCATAAGTGTTTCCTCGTATGAACGTCCGCGAATTTGATCAATTATTCTTCTTGCTTTGTCGGGAGATATAGATATATGTCGATCTGAAGCATATACTTCTGTTTTTTTTTTTCTTAGTAAAAGGTTTGGACGATCGGGTGTAAATTCTTGTGTTTCTTGTTTCTTTCGGAAAAGGTTGAAAATCATAAGTACCTATGTTTTTTTAAGATAAGATTAACGGCGAGATTTGTTATCATTTTTTGCATGTCCTCGGAAATTCAAAGTAGGTACAAATTCCCCTAATTTGTGACCTACCATACGATCTGTTATATAAATAGGCAAATGTTCTTTTCCATTATGAATGGCGATTGTATGACCGATCATTGTGGGTATAATCGTAGAAGCCCGGGAAAAAGTTACTATTATTTCTTTTTCTGCTTTTTTATTAAGCTTATTTATTTTTTTTACTAGATGATTCGCTACAAAAGGATTTTTTTTGAGTGAACGTATCACAGCTTACTCCTATTTATTTTTTGTAAAGAAAGAAATTTTCTTTTATCGCCTATTTACTACGGCGGCGAACAATAAAATTTTGACTATATTTATTCCTTTTTCTACTTCTTCTTCCAAGTGCAGGATAACCCCAAGGGGTTGTGGGTTTTTTTCTACCAATTGGGGCTCTCCCTTCACCACCCCCATGGGGGTGGTCTACAGGGTTCATAACTACTCCTCTTACTACAGGACGCTTACCTAGCCAACGCTTGGATCCGGCTCTACCCAAACTTCTCTGGTTCGCCCCAACATTCCCCACTTGTCCGACTGTTGCTGAGCAGTTTTTGTATATCAAACGGACCTCCCCAGAAGGTAATTTTAATGTGGCTGATTTCCCCTCTTTTGCAATCAGTTTCGCTACAGCACCCGCTGCTCTAACTAATTGTCCGCCCTTTCCAAGTGTGATTTCTATGTTATGTATGGCCGTGCCTAAGGGCATATCGGTTGAAGTAGATTCCTCTTTTTTATCAATCAAAACCCCTTCCCAAACTGTACAAGCTTTTTCCAAAGCATACGGCTTTCTGGATGTCGATGATGATATCTATACAGATGGATCTTATATATATCGTACAATAAAGTACCACACGGGTGGATATCTATATGAATCCAAATTGGCCGAATCACTCATGGTATGATCTTCTACATCCTCGGTCTTCCCGTTCCGTCATCTGGCTTATGTTCTTCGTGTAGCAT